CACAAAAGCTTTGTTTAAAATGACTTACTAACTCCCTTTTCTTATCTGGATTGGGCCTAACAAGAATGGTTGGGATAACAAACATCTATCTCGTTGGTACTTTGGATACCCGTATAACCATCAAAGACTGTTGAAGTGACTATTTCCTGGAAATTAGGAGGCGTTGAGAACAAAGTAATTGTTCGAGTTATCTTTTCTATATTTAGTATCAAGGCATTTGATGTTAGTACAAGTTCTTGCGCAAGAAGGTTGGCTAGATATTTTTTTTTTAACACTAGCCCCACTCAGTTCATAATGAGATTAAACCCTGTTTATTATTCTATGTATTTTTGATGCTCATTATGCGTATTTAAAGGAGGAGCCGTATGAGATGAAAATTTCACGTACGGTTCTGGAACGGCGATTCTTTGAATCGAATGACGACCGTAACGGATGTCAGCTCAATCCGAAGGAAATTATGCGGAAGCTTTACAGAATTATTATGAAGCTATGCGACTAGAAATCGACCCCTACGATCGAAGTTATATACTCTATAATATAGGCCTTATTCACACAAGTAATGGGGAACATACGAAAGCTTTAGAATATTATTTCCGGGCACTAGAACGAAACCCATTCTTACCCCAAGCTTTTAATAATATGGCAGTGATCTGTCATTACGTGCGACTATCCCCACTATAGAAGGAAAAAGGAAGACCCCCCCTCTTTTTTAGTAAATACTAAAAAAAAATAGGCTCACTACATATGCATCGTCTAAAACGCCGATTTTTTGAGCTGTAGGAAAGAAATACACTTCATAGAAATGGGAATGAAAATATGACGAAATAAGATATGCCTAGATACTTTTTTTAATGTCGTCTATGGATAAAAATTTTTAATTGATAGTTAATTGATAGAGAGGAAGCACCGTAAAGATCAATTAACGAGGTTTTGGGCCAATACATTAAGAAAAGAACTGCTTATTTATGCCTATATATAAGAATAATAAGATATATAAAAGTGAGTAATTAACTTCTGTAATAGAGTTGATCCACTAAGGTATTGAGCGGCGGTGTAGGATCAGATCCCAAAGATAGTAAGTCTTTTCTTTAGTACTTTTTTTAGAAAGGAAAGTCTTTCTCAAAGATTCTATATAAATTTCGATATGAAATCGAGATAGTTACCTTGCCGAAAATAATAACAATAGGAGTAAATACCTATACTTTATTCTTCTGCGGGTGGGAGAAAAGATAAAACTAAAATAAAACTTAAAATAAATAAAATATTTTTAATTAAATAAATAATGAAAGTTTGAAACTCATCTGATTAACCTCTTTTGGTTATCTCGAAGAGTGGGAGAGATCTATGAGAAATCTCATTCCTTGTTTTCCTTTTTATAGGTAAAAAAAGGACACCAAAAGAATTGACTGCGGAGCCGTATGAGGTAGGAAAGTCTCAAGTACGGTTCTAAGGGAAGGAATTGACCCGCCTATTCCGACCGGGGAGAACAGGCCATCCGACAGGGAGATTCTGAAATTGCAGAGGCTTGGTTTGATCAAGCCGCCGAGTATTGGAAACAAGCTATAACACTTACTCCTGGGAATTATATTGAAGCGCATAATTGGTTGAAGATCACGGGACGTTTCGAATAACATTTTTATTGGTCCATTAATAAAATTACATTTTTATTCTGGGAAAAACTAATTAAAGAATTTCATTATATCCCTTATCAGATCAGATCGTTCCAGTTTATCTGAGATTTCGTAAGGATAACGAATACACAGATACAGTACAGAATTTTTTTATTTCGTTTCGTCTATTTCAAATATTAAATTAAAGAATTTAATAAGATTTTTCTATAATTTATAAATATTTCAATTCAATAAACTCTTTATATTATTTTATTCATCGATTTTTTTATTTAATTTTAAATTAAAAATGAAATAAATATTGCTATTAAAAAAAAATCCAAATATTCGATACTAGTTGATGAGAGTTACGTCGGAAACATAACAAAGTAAGGAAAGTGCAATTACTTTGGTGTCGTCTTTTAATTTTTAAATTGTTGATCAGAATGTATATGTATAGAACTTATAACAGTATTTCCAAAAATACGTCATTTGGGCTTAGTCGTTTTTATAAATTGAAAAATTATTATAAACTATATATATTAAATTTGAATGACTAAAAATTTGGGTATTTCTTTAGTAATGAATAAACGATTCTTAGTGCTATCCTAAATAGTTAGGATGAGAGTATTACTTATTATATTATAATTAATTAATATAATAGTAATTATATTAATTAATATAAAATAAATATATTGGATGGATATGGATATTGTATAGTAAAATATTTAGGATCTCGATATAATATTTTAGAATTGCGATAGGAATCGTCTAAGTTGCACAACAAAAAAGTTTTTAGCTTAATTCAAAAGGGATTTAGAATTAGAATCTTAAACCCCCAAAACAAAAAGGTCCGTTGGGCGCCAAACATCTATGTCATAATAGATCCGAAC